AGTTAAAATAAATAAATATTTTTTTTTTTCTGAAAGAGTTTTTCAATGAATCAGTTACGTGAATTCTGAATCCTGAGATGGTGCAAATGTCAAAGACGATGGATTGCGTTCTTTTTCTCTATTTTTGTTCATACCACCTATACTATAATGATTGATAATTCACAAATTTTCAATTGAATTTTTTGATTCTTGTAACTAGTATTTTTATCTATCTCTATCTCTTAAAATTTTTTTTAATTGAAACTTAGGGAAGTACTTTAGAAACATATGTATAAAAAAACATATTTTATTGAGTCCCTTCATGCCTACTATAACTAGTTATTTCGGTTTTCTACTAGCAGCTTTAACTATAACCTCGGTTCTATTTATTGGTCTAAGCAAAATACGACTTATTTGAAATTAATTGAATGAAGATTTTTAAATAAAAAGGAGTTCTGTGGTATTTCATATGTTCGATAGTTCCCTACCAGGTTAATTACCCAATTTTGGTCATTGAGATTCATCGGCAATACAGATTAAGAGCTAGGAATAGCTAGTACCTCTCTTTTCTCCCTTTAAAAAATGAAAATAAAAGAAAATTTAAATGATTGAAGTTTTTTTATTTGGAATCGTCTTAGGTCTAATTCCTATTACTTTGGCTGGATTATTCGTAACGGCTTATTTACAATACAGGCGTGGTGATCAGTTGGACTTTTGATTAATTAACATATCCTTTTTTACTGACCTCCTTCTTGCTTTCATATGCGGGAGGTCTAATTCAGATTTCTGCTCAATTATTTGCGAACATTGAAATTTTGACACAATCTAATAAACAAGAATGAAATCACGCTCTGTAGGATTTGAACCTACGACATTGGGTTTTGGAGACCCACGTTCTACCGAACTGAACTAAGAGCGCTTTTCTTGTTTTTTCTAAAAAACGAAAAGGCTATAAACTATAAAGAGGACATTCTTTAACCCGAGTAGATTTTGTACGTATATACTATGATATAGTATATCATAAATTTCAGAATTATATGTATGTCCAATTTTATTAAAAAAAGATAGATCTAAAATAGATCCCTCGTTACTGCTCAGAAGAGCAGTAATAGGTAGGGATGACAGGATTTGAACCCGTGACATTTTGTACCCAAAACAAACGCGCTACCAAGCTGCGCTACATCCCTTTCAATTGGTTTACAGTGTCATTGTAGAGAATTCCTGCCTTGTTTTCCACATCCTTCTTCTTTTTTATTGTTATATCCAATTAATTTATTATTTTTTTTGTCTCATATCAGATAACAAACATATAATTAAAAAAATTACTTTTTTTACGAGAATTCTATCAATTTAAATTTTACATAAAAGGCCTTTCCATTTGAAACATTTGAAAACGGAATCTATAAGATAGTTCTAGTAGACAATATTTCAATTCTAATTTTGAAAAAGGGGGGTTACGTATACAAGAACTTCTTAACTACATGTACATCTGTAGTTATATATATTACTATATATAATGTAATACAATTAAAGAAGAAAGAAGGAGGATTTCAAATGCGAGATCTAAAAACATATCTTTCCGTAGCGCCGGTACTAAGTACTCTATGGTTCGTTTCATTAGCAGGTTTATTAATAGAGATTAATCGTTTATTTCCAGATGCATTAACATTTCCCTTTTTTTAATTCTAGTTATTAACATCAGAAAGGGTGAAAAAATTTAGAGATAGAATCAAGGATCTGGGACTAATTATCCCCCTCCCCCCCCCCACCTTTTTCTAATTCATTCTAAAAAAAATTAGAAAAAAAGGTGGGGGCGAAAGGTCATAAAAACGTGGGTTCAGGATTTATTAATAGAACGAAAAAAAGGTGTTGATAGGGAAATAGTATCCTACGAGATACTTAAAAAAATACTGTACAAAGATTTTAAATATAGTTTTCAAAAAATCATTGTATTGCTTATTATTTTATTTTTATTTAATTACTAAATAATATTCATTGCAACAAAATATTTCCAAATTTTTTTTTAGTTAACAGATTCTATTTTTTTGGTTCTTGTTCTTTCTGGATCCTAAAAATAAAATAGAAGATTGGGGTGAATCATAAATCCAAAGGAGGTTTCATGGCCAAGGGTAAAGATGTTCGAGTAACAATTATTTTGGAATGTACCTGTTGTGTTCGAAATGATATTAAGAAAGAATCGGCGGGAATTTCCAGATATATTACTCAAAAGAATCGGCATAACACCCCTAGTCGATTGGAATTGAGAAAATTCTGTCCCTATTGTTATAAACATACAATTCACGGGGAAATCAAGAAATAGATAAAATTGAGTGCTTGTATGTCAACTGTTATTTTAAGAACAGGAATAATGATAGTATCTATATATATATTACATATATATAAATATAAACAAATAAATCAATAGAAATAAATCTAATCCTATATTCTTAATTCTATATAGAAACTCTATCCTATATAGAATATAAATAGAAATCGTTTTTATTTTGATCCGATCAAAATAGGATTTTAGAGATAAGGAATAAAAAAATTATGAATAAATCTAAGCGACTTTTTACTAAATCCAAGCGATCTTTTCGTAGGCGTTTGCCCCCGATCCAATCGGGGGATCGAATTGATTATAGAAACATGAGTTTAATTAGTCGATTTATTAGTGAACAAGGAAAAATATTATCTAGACGGGTGAATAGAGTGACTTTAAAACAACAACGATTAATTACTATTGCTATAAAACAAGCTCGTATTTTATCTTTGTTACCTTTTCTTAATAATCAGAAACAATTTGAAAGAAGCGAGTCGACCCCTAGAACTACTAGCCTTAGAACCAGAAAAAAATAGACTTATTCTTCAATTGAATAACAATTCCAAACTGAAGGAATTAAAAAAGAGATTAATATTTTGTTCGAAAAATCCAATCAAGAATCAAACTTTGATTGTTACGTCTGTGTCTGTCATAAAAAAAAAAAAGAAAAGAATCGTCGAAAATAAAAATAAAAACTCTTTTTTTAGCGACTATATACCCTCGTTTTGTTTTTTATAATACTAATTTCTACTCTACCTTCCCGAGCTCATTCTCCGTAGAACTATATTTCAAATATTTTAGTGGGTTTCCTCCAACCCCCTTATTTTTTGATCTCATTCGAAATCGTATAAAGACAACTCCTATTTAATAGAGCTATTTGTGCAAGTATTTTCCGATTAAGAAGTAATTGCTTCTTGTACAGATTGTGTATGAATAGGTTATAACTATAGAATACCCCCGTTTCGTGAATTACGGCATTTATTCGAGTGATCCATAAACGCCGAAAATCTCTTTTTCTTTTACCCCTATCCCGATGAGCCGAAACTAAAGCTCTTATTCTCTGTTGAGTCATAGTTCGTGTAAGTCGTGAATGAGCCCCTCGAAAGCTGGATGCAAATAAACGAAGTTTTGTTCTGCGCCTCCGAGCTATATATCCGCGTTTAATTCTAGTCATTGAATAAATCAAACTTTGATGAATAACTAATTCTTTTTTTAGTTATTCTTTTCCCCTTTATTAGTCTATTAATAACCAAACGAATTATTCCAATGTATAAAAAAAAATTCCAATGGCTTTTGCTACTCTAACCTTCCCCACCACTATTTTTTGCTAAGTATTTTCCTTTGCTTTGAAAGGAGAAATAGCCTTGATACTTAATATAAAAAATAGAATAACTACAAAAAGTAGTAAATATAAATGGATAAATAGTGGGTTCCATCGTTTATATGGTTACTTCTAAAACGGTGAGGTCCTCTCTATACACCGGAGCTCCTTCTTTTAATTAATCAATACTATTGGTAACTTGTACAATTCACATTCTTTGGCTCTACCCCATGAATATTCCAGTAATAGGTCTTTCACAATGAGATCCACTTTATACAGTAACGGTATTTTATTTTAAAAATTGATTTGGTCGTTTACCCTGTTAGTCCGTTCTTTTCTTTTAAGAGTGGAATCTTTTTAATAAAAAAGTAATTTCCCCCGCTTAATGGATAACCATTTGTTATCATTGGGGGTTTTCTAAAAAAATGGAGTTGATTGGATTTGCACCAATGTAAACCATAAGTTTAAGACACAATATAAGATATGAGCGATATAGCTTTTTTAAATAATGAATCGAGTTCCTACATTATATTTTATTCAAAGGTACTGATCCTTGATATTAAAAAAAGAATTTACTTTTTGTGTCTCAGTCTATGATCTAAACGAGTCGCACATACACCCGAGTACATGTTCCTCGTCGCTGAGGGCATCCCCGAAGCGCTGGGGATTTCGTGACATTTCGGATTGGCTGTCTTGTATTTCTAATAAGTTGTTTAATGGTTGGCATACGGAATCATATAAATAATGGGCTGGTTTAGATTGGTTCTAACCGGCTAATTCTGAATTACTTCTCTTCAAGATTCTCTTCAATATATTTTTTTTATATTGAAGAGAATATGAAACTACACCTTTAATCTAAAAAGATATAAAATTATAAATTGTAGATTTGCATGAAATCGCTCCTATTTTTTATTGAACCGCTACAAGATCAACAATTCCATGAGCTTGGGCTTCTGTTGCTGACATAAAAACATCCCTTTCCATGTCTTCGGATACAACCCATATAGGTTTGCCCGTTCTTTGTACATAAACCCTTGTGATGGTTTCGCGAAGTTTTAGTAGTTCTTCCGCTTCCAAGATAAATTCTCCCGTTTGTGCCTCATAAAACGAACTAGCGGGTTGATGGATCATTACCCTGATGATATAATAGAAAAGGTTCTTTTATTTCGCAGAACGAGGCGAGATAACCAAAAAAGCAGAGAAATTTGAAAAACCGTACAGGCTTTTTTTGTGCATTGCATACGGCTCCACAATGGAATTTACGTTTTTTTGACCTTTATTTTCGGCGAACGAAAACAAAATATAGGTTGTATTATACGCAGATCCATAAATGATCCAATTACCATCCTTCTTTTTTGTAGGAGTTAAAAAAATACTACGATGGTTCCGTTGCTTTATATATCATTTTTTTTATTCGTCTATGATTCAGCAATCCCAAAGTGTCTTTTTTAATATAAATTTTGTAAATAAGCTTCCGGTGTGAAAACAAAGTTTGTGACGCTGAGATGTGCCCGAATAGGTAAGATATCATTTGAAATACCCCTTCCTTATCTCATACTACTCTTTCAATATATAATCTAATTTTATTTTTTTTCTCAAAAATTTCATATCGAATTCGAAGTGCCATGCTATTATTACTTAACTAATTCATATTTCCGGTGGCGAAGGCATAGTATTTTTTCTCTAAAATTAAAAAACTCATTGGCGCCAAGCGTGAGGGAATGCTATACGTTTGGTAATTGCCCCTCCGACTAGGATAAAGGATGCTATTGAAGCGGCCAATCCCATGCATATTGTCTGTACATCGGGTCGCACAAATTGCATAGTATCATAAATAGCCATTCCAGATATTACCCATCCGCCAGGAGAGTTTATAAACAAATAAAGATCTTTGGTATCCTTTTCTATACTGAGATATATCATAAGACTAATAAGTTGATTCGAGATTTCGGTATCAACTTCTTGGCCTAAAAAAAATAATCTTTCTCGATAAAGTCGGTTGATTAGGATAAAATTTTATTCCTTAGGAGCCGTACAGGCACCTTTTGATGCATACGGTTCAATAAAAATTGTGAAAAAATCAATGTGTCGATTCCAACCCCCTTTTTTTCATAGAAGGCTTTTTTTCTAACTTTTAAGGGAAGGGCTTGCTCCCTTTTTAAAAGTAAAAGAAAAACGACGTTTTTGCCCCTTTTATTAGATATTATAATCCTATAATAAAACGATTGATTAAGCCTGTCAGACTAACTTGATTCATTGATATTTTTTTTCATCGAGATTCAGTTGAAATGGCGATGGTTTTTTCTTGTTCCTGAACGGGCTTCTTACTTTTTTTTAATTTTTTAGGTTTATGCTCTACCCCGAGTAAAAGGAAAAATTTGCCCGATTTTTATTTGCACATATAGGACAAATGAACCAAATACCGCGTCTTTTTTTTTACTACTCCCTTTTTTTTTCAATTCATTTCTTTCACATGTCTTCTGTCAAATAGTCACTAAATTTTGAATTATATTTTTTGATTTGATCAACAGTTTTAAATCACCCTGTTTAAATTTTTTGTTTTTTTTAATTTTTAATATAAATTTTTATCATAATTTTGCATATCATAACAAGTAGTAATTATAAAAATATTATATATTAATTATCAATTGGGTTTTTGCTAAACGGAGCCTGGATACTTCATTTTATTAGTCCGATCACGTAAACCATAAAAAATTTTGATAATCTAATATCAATCTAAATACTCCCTGCATTTAATTCCACTTTATTTTTTGCGCTTCGCGTTACAAATTTTTGATAATTAAATCAATCTTTTTGGGCGAAACAGAGGATATCTCGATCGAGGGAGAAAATGGGAAAATCCCATATAGCCCAATATATCTGACAAGTCGCACTATATGTCAACCCAAGATGTATCTCCTTCTCCAGGACTTCGAAAAGGTACTTTTGGAACGCCAATAGGCATGAAATGAAAAAAAAGAGAATGAAGTTCTCTATTTCACTTTGATGTGGAAACGTAAGACTGGGGTTTCATTTTTTAATAATATTATCCTTTTTTCCTACTTTATTAATTAATCATATTTAAATTAATCATATTTAATACATAAGTTGAATAAGCTAAAATAAAATATAAAATAAAAGTAAAGTAAGAGAGAATGAAAAAAAAAAATAAAGTAAATTTTTTACGAACGGGCTTCTGAATGATGAACAACAATAGCTATCTTGGTTCATATAAAATAGGATTCACCCCCATTGCGTATTGGTACTTATCGGATATAGAATAGATCCGCTTCCCTTTTTTCCTATGAATCGAATTGTTCCATTATTACTAACAGAATAGAACAAATATTAATCCTTTCTCAGAAATAATTACCTAAAAAGGGGGGGGGGGGGTCCGTAGCATAGTTTTTTCCAATGCAATAAAGTTACATAGTGTCTATTTTTCGTTGATAAAGGGGTATTTCCATGGGTTTGCCTTGGTATCGTGTTCATACTGTTGTATTGAATGATCCCGGTCGTTTGCTTTCTGTTCATATAATGCATACCGCTCTGGTTGCTGGTTGGGCCGGTTCGATGGCTCTATATGAATTAGCTGTTTTTGATCCCTCCGACCCTGTTCTTGATCCAATGTGGAGACAAGGTATGTTCGTTATACCTTTCATGACTCGTTTAGGAATAACCAACTCATGGGGCGGTTGGAATATTACAGGAGGGACTATAACGAACCCGGGTCTTTGGAGTTACGAAGGGGTAGCCGCAGCACATATCGTGTTTTCTGGCTTATGCTTCTTGGCAGCTATTTGGCATTGGGTATATTGGGATCTAGAAATTTTTTGTGATGAACGTACAGGAAAACCTTCTTTGGATTTGCCTAAGATTTTTGGAATTCATTTATTTCTTTCAGGAGTGGCTTGCTTTGGTTTTGGCGCATTTCATGTAACAGGATTATTTGGTCCTGGAATATGGGTATCCGACCCTTATGGACTAACCGGAAAGGTCCAACCCGTAAATCCGGCGTGGGGCGTGGAGGGTTTTGACCCTTTTGTTCCGGGAGGAATAGCCTCTCATCATATTGCAGCAGGGACGTTGGGTATATTAGCGGGCTTATTCCATCTTAGTGTTCGTCCGCCTCAACGTCTATACAAAGGATTACGTATGGGTAATATTGAAACCGTCCTTTCCAGTAGTATTGCTGCTGTCTTTTTTGCAGCTTTTGTTGTTGCTGGAACTATGTGGTATGGTTCTGCAACTACTCCCATCGAATTATTTGGTCCTACTCGTTATCAATGGGATCAGGGATACTTTCAACAAGAAATATATCGAAGAGTTAGTGCTGGACTAGCTGAAAATCAAAGTTTATCAGAAGCTTGGGCTAAAATTCCTGAAAAATTAGCTTTTTATGATTATATTGGTAATAATCCAGCAAAGGGGGGATTATTCCGAGCGGGTTCAATGGACAATGGGGATGGAATAGCTGTTGGATGGCTAGGACACCCCGTCTTTAGAAATAAAGAAGGGCGTGAACTTTTTGTACGCCGTATGCCTACTTTTTTTGAAACTTTTCCGGTTGTTTTGGTAGACGGAGACGGAATTGTTAGAGCCGACGTCCCATTTAGAAGGGCAGAGTCTAAATATAGTGTCGAACAAGTAGGTGTAACTGTTGAGTTTTATGGTGGTGAACTCAATGGAGTTAGTTATAGTGATCCCGCAACTGTGAAAAAATATGCTAGACGGGCTCAATTGGGTGAGATTTTTGAATTAGATCGTGCTACTTTGAAATCCGATGGTGTTTTTCGTAGCAGTCCAAGAGGTTGGTTTACTTTTGGGCATGCTTCGTTTGCTCTACTTTTCTTCTTTGGACACATTTGGCATGGTTCTAGAACCCTTTTCAGAGATGTTTTTGCTGGTATTGATCCAGATTTGGATGCTCAAGTAGAATTTGGGGCATTCCAAAAACTTGGAGATCCAACTACAAAAAGACAAACAGTCTGATGCAACATTGCTTTTTTTTCTTATAGTTTCTGTTTGCGATTTTATTTAATAGGTAGGGTACTGTAGAAACCTTGATTTAAATCGCTGCCGTTTCTTTGACTCTTTCTTTATCCGTAGGGATACTCCCAAGTAAACAAAAACAAAACAGGTATGAAAGCTATAATTGTAAACCACAATCAAATTTATGGAAGCATTGGTTTATACATTTCTCTTAGTATCGACTTTAGGGATAATTTTTTTCGCTATTTTTTTTCGGGAACCACCTACAATTTCAACTAAAAAATGAAATAATTTTTCATTATCTTCATTGACGTAATCAGCCTCCAAATATTTGGAGGCTGATTACGTCAACTAGTCCCCGTGTTCCTCGAATGGATCTCTTAGTTGTTGAGAGGGTTGCCCAAAGGCAGTATATAGAGCATACCCAGTAAAACTTACAAGTAACCCAGATATAAAGATGGCGACTAGGGTTGCTGTTTCCATTATTATAGAATTGAAAGACCACAATGGATCTATGATAAGATCGTTTATTTACAACGGAATGGTATACAAAGTCAACAGATCGTAATGAATACAAAATAAGATTTATGGCTACACAAACTGTTGAAGATAGTTCTAGATCAGGTCCAAGAAGCACTACTGTAGGGAAGTTATTGAAACCATTGAATTCCGAATATGGTAAAGTAGCTCCTGGATGGGGAACGACCCCTTTGATGGGTGTTGCAATGGCTCTATTTGCGGTATTCCTATCTATTATTTTGGAGATTTATAATTCTTCTGTTCTACTGGATGGAATTTCAGTGAATTAGACTGAGAAGAATCTTGAAGTCCTAGCTTTTAGTTCGATATAAAAAAGTAAATTATGTAGGTCTAAAAATTTTAGCCTATTCTCCTTTGGTAGTTCGACCGCGAAATCTTTTTCTGCATTGTATATTTCCGGAATATGAGTGTGTGACTTGTTAGAATTGACCCTATGGATAGTACAGAGAGTGGGGTCTGGCATCTTTATCAAGATGGTTTTACTTCGTCGGATATTCATTAGAGTATCTGGAGCACGAAATAGATCAAATAGATCACAAAGCATTCGAACTATGATTCATACTTAATACTCAGACCTCGTAGCCGGACTTATTTCCGTTCTATCTTATAAACTTTAATAAATCAAAATATTTTTCTATTTTTAATAAACTCTTATTTGGATCAAAGGACAAGCGCTTCTTTGTATTTTATGTTTTTAGTCATTATAGCTATTTTTTGATTGAATAAGTGATGATCCAACGGTTCTCACTCAGTGAACTTTGGACTTTGAAGGTTTCATTGAATTATCGTGGTTCTCGTATGAATCTGAGGTTTCAATTGATTAGTTAAGTAGGGTCTTAACAAGAGAA